TAACTAGTTATTTTGGTTTTCTCCTAGCAGCTTTAACTATAACTTCGGCTCTATTTATTGGTCTGAGTAAGATAGGACTTATTTGAAATTAATTGAATGAATAATTGATAAAAATCAATCTTTCTGTGGTATTTCACATATTGTCTAGTTCCTTGCCGTACCGCGCTAATTCCGAATTATTGGTTATTGAGATTCCTAGGCAAGACGGATTACTATTTAGGGATAGATATTACCCCTCTTTTTAACCTTTCAAAAAAAAAAAGAAATCAAATTCAAATGATTGAAGTCTTTCTATTTGGAATCGTCTTAGGTCTAATTCCTATTACTTTGGCTGGATTATTCGTAACCGCATATTTACAATACAGACGTGGTGATCAGTTGGACCTTTGATTAATTAACATCTCTTTTCTTAACGGACCCCCCTTTCTTTAATTTAATCCGAGGAGGGGTCAGGACAGGGTCAAATTCAGATTGCTGTTCAATTATTTCAGTTCAACGTGTGTGATTTTCGATCTAAAACAACAAGAGCGGAATCACGCTCTGTAGGATTTGAACCTACGACATTGGGTTTTGGAGACCCACGTTCTACCGAACTGAACTAAGAGCGCTTTCTTATCACAACGGAAAAGAAAAGACTTGGAATAAGTAAAAAGTATATTTTTTTTATCCCAACAATTCTTGTATGTGTATACTATTCTTGTATGTGTATACTATCATATATCATAAAAAGAAAGATTATGTATGTCAAAATTAGAAATCAATCTAAAAAAAAAAAAAGATCTTGCGTTACTGCTGCTGCTCTGAGAGGTAATTGGTAGGGATGACAGGATTTGAACCCGTGACATTTTGTACCCAAAACAAACGCGCTACCACGCTGCGCTACATCCCTTTCAACGGTCTACAGTATCATTGTAAAGAATCCCCATCTTGTTTTCCACATCCTATTCCCTCTATTGATATGCAAAAAGGATCTTGCCTTTTCTTGTTTTTGGTCTCATATCATATAACATATAATAATAATCAATTATTATTTTTCTTGGGAATTCTCAGGCGTAAAGCGGACCTTTTTTCTGCTTTAAGAAAAAAAAAGAAAAAATCTTATCTACTGAATCACTACTGAATCATTGCGCATTTCCATTTGAATTAAGGATTCCGCGCACAAATACAAGTGGCCTTTAACTCCATATACATCTCTTACCATAATCTATTACAATAGGGAATACAAAAACTAAAAAGAAGGAGGATTTTCAATGCGAGATCTAAAAACATATCTTTCCGTGGCACCAGTACTAAGTACTCTATGGTTCGGGTCTTTAGCAGGGTTATTGATAGAAATTAATCGTTTATTTCCGGACGCATTGACATTTCCTTTTTTTTCATTCTAGTTATTGAACTGGAACAGAGTGAAGAAGGTTAGAGCTAGAATCAAATATTTTTGACTAATCTCTCTTTCCCCTCTTTTCTTTTTTTTTTACAATTAAATAGAAAGGAGGAAAGCGAAAGAAAAATGGGACTTCAACCTCAGTGAAACTCGGGTTCAGGCTCCAATTAAATTAAATATCTAGTTAAAAGAAAATAGACAGTGAAAAGAAAACAGAAATGTAAAATGTGGCGAGTGTAAGAGTAGCCTACATTACACGATACTTAAATGTGGGCTGGGATTAGCAATCTAGTTAGCAATTTTTGTATTACTTATTATTTCCTATTTATTCCCTCTATTGATTGCAATAAAATCTTGATTTCAGAATTTTTTTTGAGTGGTTAATAACTTTTCTTTTTTTGTCCCTTGTTTATTATTCGGTTCGGGTCGGAAAATAGAAAAGTTGGGTGAATCAAAAACCCAAAGGAGGGCCATGGCCAAGGGGAAAGATATCCGAATAAGGGTTATTTTGGAATGTATTAGTTGTGTTCGAAACGGTGTTAATAAGGAATTAAGGGGTATTTCCAGATATATTACTCAAAAGAATCGACACAATACACCTAGTCGATTGGAATTGAGAAAATTCTGTCTTTATTGTTACAAACATACACTTCATGGGGAAATAAAAAAATAGCTAGAGTCAAACCGCGTGGTTGTGTGTCACTATTGCAAGTAACATGGAAAAATAATATAGATATATATCTATATTATTTCATATATTGAAATAAAAACAAATAAATAAATATAGACAAACCAAATCTTCTAATTGATTCTATAACTCATTTTTAGATTTCATCGAAATGGGATTTTATAGATAAGGAATAAACAAATTATGGATAAAACCAAGCGACTCTTTCTTAAAACCAAGCGATCTTTTCGTAGGCGTTTGCCCCCGATACAATCGGGGGATCGAATTGATTATAGAAACATGACTTTAATTAATCGATTTCTTAGTGAACAAGGAAAAATATTATCTAGACGGGTGAATAGATTGACCTTAAAAGAACAACGATTAATTACTATTGCTATAAAACAAGCTCGTATTTTATCTTCGTTACCTTTTCTTAATAATGACAAACAATTTGAAAGAAGTGGGTCGATCACTAGAACTCCAGGTCTTCGAACCAGAAAAAAATAGGCTTATTCTTCAATTAAATCAAAATTCCAATCGGAACTCAAATCCGGATGGACGTTTTGTTCAAAAAATCCGAGAAGTACTCGTGTCATAAGAAAAAAATTGGGGAAAAAGAATAAAAAAAATTAGCGTGTTCGCTCATTTTGACGAAATTATCATATTATTTCTACTCTACCTTCCTGGAGTTCATTCTCCAGAGAACTCCGTTTAAAAATTATAATGGACTCCTTCCAATTTCCTTTTTTAGGATCTCATTGGAAATCATATAAAGACAATTCCTATTTGAGATAGCTATTTGTGCAAGTATCTTACGATTAAGAACCAACTGCGCCTTATACAGATTGTGTATTAATCTACTATAAATAAAGGATACCATATTTACGCGAATTACTGCATTTATTCGAGTGATCCATAAACGACGAAAATCCCTTTTTTGTCTATCTCTATCACGATGAGCCGAAACCAAAGCTCTTATTTTCTGTTGAGTACTTGTTCGACTAAGTCTTGAATGAGCCCCGCGAAAGCTTGATGCAAATAAACGCATTTTTGTTCTACGTCTCCGAGCTATATATCCTCGTCTAATTCTGGTCATTGAATAAATGAAACTTTGATGAATAACTAATTGATTTCCTTTCTTTCAGTTATTCTTTTCCCCTTTACTAGTCTATTAATAACAAAACGGACTCTTCCAATTTATAAAAAAAAAATTCCAATGGCTTTTGCTGCTCGAACCTTACCGACCACTCTTTTACCTTTTTCGAGGCATTGGAAATAAAATAGTAAAAATCAAGTACTAAATAGATAAAGAAATTGTGGGTTCCGTCGTCTCTATGATTCCTTCTTAAACAAAACAGTGAGGCCCTCTCTATACACCGGAGCCACTTCCTTCATTTGGTAACTTGTACAGTTACCACTATTAGGCTCTACCCATGAATTTTCTCGTAATAGGTCTTTCATAACGAGATAGACCTTATACAGTAACGGTATTTAATTATGAAGATTGGTGGGGTAGCTGACCCTGTTAGTCCGTTCTTGCAAGAGTAGAAAGATAATCTTTCTGCTTTTTTTATAGTATTTCCCCTGCTTAATGGGTAACTATTTGTTACCAATGGGGATTCTTTCTCACCTTAAATTGCAAATTGAGGCGGTTGAATTTGCGCCAGTGGAAACCATAAATTTCATACACAATAGAAAGATATGATAGATCTATTTTTTTTTAGCTAGTGAATGCAGTTCTTCTTCTTCCATTCTATCCGATTCACTGGTACTGATCGTTCATACTTCAAAAAAGTTTTCTTTCTTTTGTTTTGTCTCAGCCCATGATTGAAACGAGTCGCACATACACCCTTGTACATGTTCCTCGGCGCTGAGGGCATCCCCCAAGAGCGGGGGATTTTGTAACGTTTCTGATTGGCTGTCTTGGGTTTCTAATAAGTTGTTTAATAGTTGGCATGCTGAATTATCCATTATGGGTTGGTTTAGATCGATCCTAACCATATGATTATGAATTTCTTCTGTTTATATTGAATATTCTATTAAATCCTTAAGGAGTCACTGCTATGTTTTATCCAACCGCTACAAGATCAACAATTCCATGAGCTTGGGCTTCTGTTGCTGACATAAAAGTATCCCTTTCCATGTCTTCGGAGACAACCCATAAGGGCTTGCCCGATCTTTGTACATAAACCATTGTAAGGATTTCGCGCAGTCTTAGTAGTTCTTCCGTATCCAGGATAAATTCTCCCGTTTGTGCCCCATAAAAAGCACCAATAGGTTGATGGATCATGACCCTGATGATATATTAGAAACCTAAAAGAAGGTTCCTCTATCTCGCACGATTAGCCGAGTGGAAGAGATAAAGAAAAAGATAGAATTGAACAACCGTACGGGCATTTTTTTCGCATTGCATACGGCTCGCCGATGGGATTAATGGAATTTTCTTTTTACCTTTCATCAAACAAGGAGAAAATTTGGTTATACCCAGATCGGTAAATGATCCAATTACCAACCTTCTTTTTTTAGGAGTTCAAAAATACTATGATGGCTCCGTTGCTTTATCTATTTATTTCGTTTGTGATTCAGCAATCCCAAAGTGTCTTTTTTTTTTTTTCGTACTCTTTCATACCATAAATATTATTAATAACCTTCCGGCGTGAAAAAAGTTTGTGACGCCGCAATAGGCCTACGATAGGTAAGATAAACTCGGAATACCACTCCTTTCTCTCATACTACTGCTTCGATACATAATCGAATATTAAAAAAAAACACTAACAATTTTCATATCGAATTCGAAGTGCCATGCTATTATTACTTAATCTTAAAAATTCATATGGCGAAGGCATAGTCTTATTTTTTCTCTTAAATAAAAAACTCATTGGCGCCAAGCGTGAGGGAATGCTAGACGTTTGGTACTTGCTCCTGCGGCCAGGAGAAAAGACCCCATGGAGGCAGCCAATCCCATGCATATTGTCTGTACATCTGGTCGCACAAATTGCATAGTATCATAAATTGCTATTCCGGGTATTACCCACCCGCCGGGAGAGTTGATAAATAAATACAAATCCTTGGTCTCGTTCTCTATACTGAGATATACCATAATACCAATAAGTTGATTCGAGATATCACTCTCAACCATTTGACCTAAAAAAAGTAATCTTTCTCGATAAAGTCGGTTGATTAGGATAAAACTGTATCCCTTCGGAGCCGTACAGGCATCTTTTGATGCATACGGTTCGACAAAACTTGCGAAACAAAAATCAATGTGTAGCTCCCAGCCCCTTTCTTTTTTCCTAGCAGGCTCCTTCTATCGAGTGGGCTTTTCTTTCATTTTTCAAGAACGATGCGTTTAGCCGGTTTTCCTATACCTATTCTATTCTAATTCTAATAGAAAAAGGCAATTCACTAAACTTATCGACTTATTGAACTAACTTTTCATTGATGTATTTTTTCATCGCGATCCAATCCAAAAATAACGACGCCCTTTTCTTGTTCCTGAATTGAATGGGCTTCTTCCAATTTTTTAGGTTTATGCTCTACTCCGAGTAAGGATCCGCCCGATTTTGATTTGCACATATAGGACAAATGGCCCCAATACCACGTCTCTTTTTTGTTATGACTTCCCCCCTTTTTTTGAATTCATTTCTTTCATGTCTTCCGCCCAATATTTGACGTATTCATCATATTTATTATTCCGTTGATTATTTATTAACAGTTTGATCCGCTGATTAACAGTTTGGTTTGAGATCACTCCTATTTCGAATAAAGTTCTAAATGGAATCATTTCTGGTATAAGTAATAATCATAGATATATTACCAATTGGTTTTTGCTAAACGGAGCCTGGATACCTCATTTTTTTGGTCCAGCCAAGACAACCATAAAATTGATTTATTGCTAATATTAAGCTGGATACCTCCTCACGAAATAGATCTAATTGCACTTCATTGCATTTCACGCTACAAATTTTTGAGAATTCAATCAAATTTTTTGGGCGAAACAGAGGATATCTCGATCGGGGGAGAGAATGGGGAAATCCCATATGACCCAATAGATCTGACAAGTCGCACTATATGTCAACCCAAGATGGATGCTTGTCCCCGGGACTTCTATAAGGTACTTTTGGAACACCAATAGGCATAAAATGAAAAAAAAAATTAAGTACTCTAGTTCACTTTGATGTGGAAGCGTAATAATAAGCTTCTTGTCTTAATAATATTGGCTGTTATCTTAGTTTATATATCGATTGACTAAGTTCATAAAATAAAGGAAAATTCTTACGAATAGGTCTTTTGAATGATGACCGAATATGGATGCATTTGCTCATAGAAAAGTGAATCCGCCCCCATTGCGTATTGGTACTTATCGAGTATAGAATAGATCTGCTTCTCTTTTTTCCTACGAACCGAACCCTTCCATTATTACTAATAGAATAGAACAAATATTAATATGAATCCTTTTTTCGAGATAATTCCCTGAAAAAAGAAGGGAGGGCACATAGCATAGTTTTTTTCAATGCAATAAAGTTACATAGTGTCTATTTTTTATTAATAAAGGGGTAGTCCCATGGGTTTGCCTTGGTATCGTGTTCATACCGTCGTATTGAATGATCCCGGCCGTTTGATTGCTGTCCATATAATGCATACAGCCCTGGTTGCGGGTTGGGCCGGTTCAATGGCTCTATATGAATTAGCTGTTTTTGATCCCTCCGATCCTGTTCTTGATCCAATGTGGAGACAAGGCATGTTCGTTATACCCTTCATGACTCGTTTAGGAATAACCGATTCATGGGGCGGTTGGAGTATTACGGGGGGGACGGTAACGAATCCGGGTATTTGGAGTTACGAAGGTGTAGCCGGGGCACATATTGTGTTTTCGGGCTTGTGCTTCTTGGCAGCTATCTGGCATTGGGTGTATTGGGATCTAGCAATATTTGTTGATGACCGTACGGGAAAACGCTCTTTGGATTTGCCTAAAATCTTTGGAATTCATTTATTTCTCTCAGGAGTGGCTTGCTTTGGTTTTGGGACATTTCATGTAACAGGATTGTATGGTCCTGGAATATGGGTGTCCGACCCGTATGGATTAACTGGAAGGGTACAATCTGTAAATCCAGCATGGGGTGTGGAAGGTTTTGATCCTTTTGTTCCAGGAGGAATAGCCTCTCATCATATTGCAGCAGGGACATTGGGCATATTAGCAGGCTTATTTCATCTTAGTGTGCGCCCACCTCAACGTCTATACAAAGGATTACGTATGGGCAATATTGAAACCGTTCTTTCCAGCAGCATCGCTGCTGTCTTTTTTGCAGCGTTTGTTGTTGCTGGAACTATGTGGTATGGTTCAGCAACTACTCCCATCGAATTATTTGGGCCCACCCGTTATCAATGGGATCAGGGATACTTTCAGCAAGAAATATATCGAAGAGTCAGTGCTGGACTAGCCGAAAATCAAAGTTTAGCGGAAGCTTGGTCTAAAATTCCTGAAAAATTAGCTTTTTATGATTACATCGGAAATAATCCTGCGAAAGGGGGATTATTCAGAGCGGGTTCAATGGATAACGGGGATGGGATAGCTGTCGGGTGGTTAGGGCACCCTATCTTTAGAGATAAAGAAGGGCGTGAACTTTTTGTACGTCGTATGCCTACTTTTTTTGAAACATTTCCAGTTGTTTTAATAGACGGAGATGGAATTGTTAGAGCCGACGTGCCTTTTCGAAGGGCAGAATCGAAGTATAGTGTCGAACAAGTAGGTGTAACCGTTGAGTTCTATGGTGGCGAACTGAATGGAGTGAGTTATAGCGATCCTGCTACTGTGAAAAAATATGCTCGACGTGCTCAATTGGGTGAAATTTTTGAATTAGATCGTGCTACTTTGAAATCCGATGGTGTTTTTCGTAGCAGTCCAAGGGGCTGGTTTACTTTTGGACACGCTTCATTTGCTCTGCTTTTCTTCTTCGGACACATTTGGCATGGTGCTAGAACCTTGTTCAGAGATGTTTTTGCTGGTATTGACCCGGATTTGGATGCTCAAGTGGAATTTGGAGTATTCCAAAAACTTGGAGATCCAACTACAAGAAGACAAGTAGTCTGATGCAGTACTGCTCCGCTATTTTGGGTTTCTCGCTTCTGCTTCTATTTTGATTTGTGATTTTTCTTTTTTAAATAGGGTATAGGGTACTGGCGAAATCTGGATTGAAATCGCCGCCTTTTTTGATTCTTTTTTTTTTTTTCGTTAATCCGGGAGATGATCCCAAATAAACAGGTATGGAAGCTATAATTGGAAACCACGATCGAATTTATGGAAGCATTGGTTTATACATTCCTCTTAGTCTCGACTCTAGGGATCATTTTTTTCGCTATCTTTTTTCGAGAACCGCCTAAAGTTCCAACTAAAAAATGAATTTTTTTTATTATCTCAATTGAAGTAATGGGCCTCCCAATATTGGGAGGCCCATTACTTCGACTTCAAACTAGTCCCCGTGTTCCTCGAATGGATCTCTCAGTTGTTGAGAGGGTTGCCCAAAAGCAGTATATAAGGCGTACCCAGTAAAACTTACAAGTAACCCAGATATAGAGATGGCGACTAGGGTTGCTGTTTCCATTATTCTAGAATTTCAAGACCACAAAGGATCCGTGATAAGATCGTTTATTTACAACGGAATGGTATACAAAGTCAACAGATCTCAATGAATAAAAAATAGGATTTATGGCTGCACAAACAGTTGAGGGTAGTTCTCGAGCTCGTCCAAAAATGACTTCTGCAGGGGGGTTATTGAAACCTTTGAATTCAGAATATGGTAAAGTAGCTCCTGGATGGGGAACTACTCCTTTGATGGGTATTGCAATGGCTCTATTTGCGATATTCCTGTCTATTATTTTGGAGATTTATAATTCGTCCGTTTTACTGGACGGAATTTCAATGAATTAGAATGCAATTTACAAGATACTATCTTTTAAATAAGCATTTAGGTCTCGGATTTTTATTTTTATTTTAGTTGATTGGTAGTTCGACCGCGAAATTTTTTTGTTTCTGTATTTCCGGAATATGAGTGTGCGACTTGTTCTAATTGATCCTATTGATAGTACAGAGAACGGATCTGTCATCTTGATAGAGATGGTTTTACCCCGTCGGATATTCATTCTAGTATCTGGAGCACGGAATATATGAAATAGATCACGAAGTATTCGAACTATGATTCATACTTAATATTCAGACCCCGCGACCGGATTCAAAAATTTTTTCTTTAGAAAAAATTTTCAATTGCAAGATTTTTCTTCTTTCAAATTCCCTATTTCCGCTTTGATTTTGCTCAAAGCACAAACTTGAATAAATGGTGATCCAAGGGTTCTTACTCATGAAATCTTTCGACTTACTTTGATGTTTTTATTGAATCATCGTGGTTCTAGTATGAATCTAAGGTTTCAATTGATTCATAGGGTCTTAACAAGAAAATTCCTATCAATAATAAAGAAAACAAAAGGAAAGCTGCATTATATACAACTCAAAATAACAAATCAAAGAATAGGTAAATAGAAGATTCAAGAGGCCTGTAACGATCAACATAAAGATAAGCGAGTCAACTTGATTTTTTGGCATTCTAATTATAACCACAAAGAATAGCTTTCTTATTTTTATTCTTTCGTATCTTTAGATAAGATTGAATCAAGAACCTAAGAAGTTTCCAATTTTCTATTCCATATCAATATTGTGGTGGTTTTGTTTGAGCCGTACGAGATGAAATTCTCATATATGGTTCTCAGAGGGGAGTCCCCTTGGTTTACCTATCTCAATAAAGTATACGATTGGTTCGAAGAACGTCTCGAGATTCAGGCGATTGCAGATGATATAACTAGTAAATACGTTCCTCCTCATGTCAACATATTTTATTGTCTAGGAGGAATTACGCTTACTTGTTTTTTAGTCCAAGTAGCTACAGGGTTTGCTATGA